AGGAAGGTATCGAGAGAGAATTGGATTTGGTTAGACAATGGGTGGTTGGGAAACAAGGATCGGTTTTTTAGCAAGGTAGGGAATGTATCGTCAAATATTCACTCTGATTCCACAAGATCTCGTTTCGTTCAAGGAACGGATTCTAGCCAATTGAAAGGATCTTCGAATCAATCCAGAGATGCTTTCGATTCCATTAGTAATGAGGATTCGGAATCTCACACATTGATCAATCAAAGAGAGATTCAACAACTCAAAGAAAGATCGATTCTTTTGGATTGGGATCCTTCCTTTCTTCAAACGGAACGAACCGAGATAGAATCAGACCGATTCCCGAAAAGCCTTTCTGGAGATTCCTCAATGTCCCGGCTATTCGAGGAACGTGAGAAGCAGATGATTCGGCATCTGCTTCCGGAAGAAATCGAAGAATTTCTTGGGAATCCTACAAGATCAATTCGTTCTTTTTTCTCTGACAGATGGTCCGAACTTCATCTGGGTTCGAATCCTACTGAGAGGTCCGATCCTAAATTGTTGAAGAAACAACACGAGGTTTCTTTTGTCTCTTCCAGGCGATCCGAACAGAAAGAAATAGTGGATCTATGCAAGATCATTCCGTATTTACAAAAGACCATCTCAATTCATCCTCTTTCATCAGATCCGGGATGTGAAATGGTTCCGAAGGATGAACCGGATATGGACAGTTCCAATAAGATTTCATTCTTGACCCAAAATCCATTTTTTGATTTCTTTCATCTATTCCATGACCGGAGCAGGGTGGGGTACACGTTACACCACGATTTTGAATCAGAAGAGAGATTTTTCAAAATAGCAGATCTACTCATTCTCTCAATCACCAAGCCGGATCTGGTGTATAAAAGGGTATTTTTTCCTTTTTCTGAGGCGCAGAGGCGTTTTCAATTTCAAGGAGTGTTCGATCGATATCATCATCATCGAGATCGCTTACGTATTCATCGATTTCGCTATCGATTCCGTATTCATCTGAATCGATTCCGTATTCATCGATCTCGATTCCGTATTCATCTGACTCGATTCCGTATTCATCTGACTCAATTCCGTATTTCTCTGAATCGAGATCGATTCTGGATTCCTCTGAATCGATTCCGTCTTCATCTGAATCGATTCTGTAGTCATCTGACTCGATTCCGTCTTCATTTGAATCGATTCTGTAGTCATCTGAATCGATTCTGTAGTCATCTGAATCGATTCTGTAGTCATCTGAATCGATTCTGTAGTCATCTGAATCGATTCCGTATGAATCCGACTCAATATTTGATTGATTGGGCCGAGTTTATGGTCAAACTGTCGAAGTCACATCCCTTTTTGACGAAGTCCCCTCGTTTCCTTTTGTCAAAGGCATCTTTATTTTTGTCGAATTCACTTCCCTTTTGGTCGAAGTCACTTCTCTTCTTTTTGTCGAAGTCACTTCTCTTTTTGTCCTTTTTGTCGAAGTCACTTCCTTTTTTCTTTTTGAGTATCGGAAGTCCCCCCATTCCTGGGTCTGAGATCCCCATCTATATCTATGAATTGAAAGGGCCGAATGCTCCACTCTGCTTGGATGATCATGATCCTTCCAAAAAATCGAAATTCTCGATCAATGGAGGCACACTCTCACCCTTTTTGTTCAATAAGACAAAATGGATGATTGACTCATTCCCTACTCGAAAGAATTGCAGGAACAATTTGGATAACACGGATTCCTATTTCTCAATGATATCCCACGATCGAGACAATTGGCTGAATCCCGTGAAACCATTTCATCGAAGTTCCTTGATATCTTCTTTTTCTAAAGCCAATCGACTTCGATTCTTGAATAATCCACATCACTTCTGGTTCTATTGTAACAAAAAATTCCCTTTTTCTGTGGAAAAGGCCCTTCTCAAGAATTCGGATCTTACGTATGGACAATTCCTCAATATCTTGTTCATTCGCAACAAAAGATTTTCTTTGTGCGTCGGTAAAAAAAAACATGTTTTTTTGGAGCGAGATACGATTTCACCAATCGAGTCACAGGTATCTAAGATATTCATCCCTAAGGATTTGCCACAAAGTGGTGACGAAACGTCTAACTTGTACAAATCTTTCCATTGTCCAATTCGATCCGATCCATTTGGTGGTAGAGCTATTTATTCGATCGCAGACATTTCTGGAACACCGCTAACAGAGGAACAAATAGTCCATTTTGAAAGAACGGATTGTCCACCTCTTTCAGATATGAATCTATCTGATTCCGAAGGGAAGCAGTATCTCAATTTCAATTCAAACATGGGTTTGATTCACACTTCCTGGGCTGAGAAATCCAAAAAGCGGAAAAAACGGAGTCTTAGGGTTAAGAAACGGGAGATGGATAGAACCCTTCAACGAGAGCGTGCTTTTTCAAATCTCTCAAAATGGCATCTGTTCCAACCATATATACCGTGGTTCTTTACTTTGACAGGGTTCAAATATCTCAAATTCGCCCTTTTAGATCCTTTTTCAAACCTATTGTGCAGTCACATATTTTTTTTTCAGGATATTCTGGAGACATCATGGTGGATTCTTCAGACAAAATTGTGGGCGATTCTTTCAAAATGGAATCTCAGTGAGATTTCGAGTCATTGTTTACAGATTCGTCTTCGGTCCGCAGCAATGATTCATCGAAATAATGAGTCACCCCTATGGCTGAGATCATCAAATGCTCGGGAGTTGCTCATCCTTTTCGTTCTTCTTGTTGCTGGATATCTCGTGAATACACATCTTCTCTTTGTTTCCCGAGCCTCTAGTGAGTTACAGACGGATTTCAAAAAGATCAAATCGTTGCTGATTCCCTCATACATCATTGAGTTGCGACAACTTCTGGATAGGTATCCTACATCTGAGCAAAATTCTTTCTGGTTAACGAATCTCTTTCTAGTTGCTCTGGAACAATTCGTCTATTTTCTAGAAGCAATATGGGGTTCTGCTTTTAACATGCTATTGGGTGGCGGTCCCGCTTATGGGTTCAAATCCATAGGTTCTAAGAAGAAATTTTGGAATAGCAATCTCATCGGTATCATGGATTTCCTAAGGATCATACCAAATCCCTTCAATCGAATCACTTTTTCGAGAAATACGAGACATCTAAGTCGTCCAAGTAAAGAGATCTATTCATTGCTAAGAAAAAACGTGAACGTTGAGTGGATTGATGATCAAATAGAATCCTGGGTCGCGAACAGTGATTTGATTGAGGATGAAGAAAGAGAATTCTTGGTTCAGTTCTCCACCTTAACGACAGAAAAAAGGATGGATCAAATGCTATTGAGTCTGACTCATAGTGATGGTTTATCAAAGAATGACTCTAGTTATCAAATGGTTGAACAACTGGGATCAATTTACTTACGATACGTAGTTGACATTCATCAAAAGGATCTAATGAATTATGAGTTCAATAGATCCTGTTTAGCCGAAAGACGGATATTCCTTGCTCATTTTCAGACAATCACTTATTCACAAACCTCGTGTGGGGCTAATTTACGATCTCATGGAAACCCCTTTTCGCTCCGCTTAGCCCTATCCCCCTCTAGGGGTATTTTAGTGATAGGTTCGATAGGAACTGGACGATCCTATTTGGTCAAATCCCTCGCGACAAACTCCTCTGTTCCTTTCATTACGGTAGTTCCGAACAAGTTCCTGGATGACATGTTTTATCAGATCGATCCTTATGAGAGTGATAGTGACGTTGAGGATCTTTTTGATGATTCTAGTGATAGTGATGATAGTGACGCTATTGATATTGATGAGAGTGACGCTATTGATATTGATGAGAGTGACGATAGCGATAGCGATGATGACCTTGATATAGATGATATAGAGCTGCTAAATGAGCTAACTATGGATAGGGATAGACTCCTACTAGAGCGATTTAGTATCCTCCTTCCATTCGAAGTAGCAAAAGCAATGTCCCCTTGCATACTATGGATTCCAAACATTCATGATCTGTCTGTGCGTGCGTCGAATGCCTTATCCCTCGGTCTATTAGTGAACTCTCTCTCCAGGGATTGTGAAAGATGCTCCACTAGCAATATCCTTGTTATTGCTTCGACTCATATTCCCAAAAAAGTGGATCCCGTTCTAATAGCTCCGAATAAATTAAATACATGCCTTAAGCTACGAAGGCTTCTTATTCCACAACAACGAAAGCACTTTTTCACTCTTTCATATACTAGTGGATTTCACTTGGAAAAGAAACTGTCCCATCCTAATGGATTCAGGTCCATAACCCTGGGTTCCAGTGTACAAGATCTTGTAGCACTTACCAATGAGGCCCTATCCATTAGTATTGCACAGAAGAAATCCATTATAGACACTCATACAATTCGCTCCGCTCTTCATAGACAAACTTGGAATTTGCGAGCGAAGGTAAGACCGGTTCAGGATCATGGGATCCTTTTCTATCAGATAGGAAGGGCTGTTGCACAAAATGTACTTCTAAGTAATGGCTCCATAGATCCTATATCTATCTATCTGAAGACGAGATTCCCTAAGGAAGGGGGTTCTTATTTGTACAACTGGTACTTCGAGCTTGCAACGAGCATGAAGAAATTAACGATACTTCTTTATCTTTTGAGTTGTTCTGCCGGATCGGTCGCTCAGGATCTTTGGTCTCTACCCGGACCCGATGAAAAAAATGGGATCACTTCTTATTTGGTTGAGACTGATTCTGCTCTAGTTCGTGGCCTATTAGAAGTATTCGAAGGAGAGGGCACTCTATCCTCTCGGACCGAAAAAGATGGCAGTCAGTTTGATAATGATCGAGTGACATTGCTTCTTCGGTCCGAAGGAAGGAATCCCTTAGATATGATGCAAAATGGATTTTGTTCTAGCGTTGATCCGAAATTTCTCTATGAAAACGACGAATCGGAGTTTGAATTGGAAGAAGGGGTTCCATTTAGAGAAAGAGACCTCGCCCCGGAACAGATAGAGGAGGATTTCTTCAATGACATAGTTTGGGCTCCTAGAATATGGTA